GATCAAAGGTGTAGTACTGCTTGTAGTAGTGGTCCTTATATCTCGTATTAACAATCGAAAGATGGTCGAAAGAAAAAATCTCTATTTGATGGGGCTTCTTCCTATACCTATGAATTCCATTGGACCCAGAAAGGAGACATTGGAAGAATCTTTTTGGTCTTCCAATAGAAATAGGTTGATTGTTTCGCTCCTGTATCTTCCAAAAGGGAAAAAGATTTCTGAGAGTTGTTTCATGGATCCGCAAGAGAGTACTTGGGTTCTCCCAATAAATAAAAAGCGTATCATGCCTGAATCTAACCGGGGTTCGCGGTGGTGGAGGAACCGGATCGGAAAAAAGAGGGATTCTAGTTGTCAGATATCTAATGAAACCGTAGCTGGAATTGAGATCTCATTCAAAGAGAAAGATAGCAAATATCTGGAGTTTCTTTTTTTATCCTATACGGATGATCCGATCCGCAAGGACCATGATTGGGAATTGTTTGATCGTCTTTCTCCGAGGAAGAAACGAAACATAATCAACTTGAATTCGGGACAGCTATTCGAAATCTTAGGGAAAGACTTGATTTGTTATCTCATGTCTGCTTTTCGTGAAAAAAGACCAATTCAGGGGGAGAGTTTCTTCAAACAACAAGGAGCTGGGGCAACTATGCAATCCAATGATATTGAGCATGTTTCCCATCTCTTCTCGAGAAACAAGTGGGGTATTTCTTTGCAAAATTGTGCTCAATTTCATATGTGGCAATTCCGCCAAGATCTCTTCGTTAGTTGGGGGAAGAATCAGCACGAATCGGATTTTTTGAGGAACGTCTCGAGAGAGAATTGGATTTGGTTAGACAATGTGTGGTTGGTAAACAAGGATCGGTTTTTTAGCAAGGTACGGAATGTATTGTCAAATATTCAATATGATTCCACAAGATCTATTTTCGTTCAAGTAACGGATTCTAGCCAATGGAAAGGATCTTCTTCTGATCAATCCAGAGATCATTTCGATTCCGTTAGAAATGAGAATTCAGAATATCACACATTGATCGATCAAACAGAGATTCAGCAACTAAAAGAGAGATCGATTCTTTGGGATCCTTCCTTTCTTCAAACGGAACGAACAGAGATAGAATCAGATCGATTCCCGAAATGCCTTTTTGGATCTTCCTCCATGTCCTGGCTATTCACGGAACCTGAGAAGCGGATGAATAATCATCTGCTTCCGGAAGAAATCGAAGAATTTCTTGGGAATCCTACAAGATCAATTCGTTCTTTTTTCTCTGACAGATGGTCAGAACTTCATCTGGGTTCGAATCCTACTGAGAGGTCCACTAGAGATCAGAAATTGTTGAAGAAAAAACAAGATGTTTCTTTTGTCCCTTCCAGGCGAGCGGAAAAGAAAGAAATGGTTGATATATTCAAGATAATTACGTATTTACAAGATACCGTCTCAATTCATCCTTCGGAACCAGATCCGGGATGTGATATGGTTCCGAAGGATGAACCGGATATGGACAGTTCCAATAAGATTTCATTCTTGAACAAAAATCCATTTTTTGATTTCTTTCATCTATTCCATGACCGGAACAAGGGGGGATACGCGTTACGCCACGATTTTTTTGAATCAGAAGAGAGATTCCCAGAAATGGCGGATCTATTCACTCTATCAATAACCGAGCCGGATCTGGTGTATCATAGGGGATTTGCCTTTTCTATTGATTCCTACGGGTTGGATCAAAAAAAATTCTTGAATGAGGTATTCAACTCCAGAGATGAATCGAAAAAGAAATCTTTATTGGTTCTACCTCCTCTTTTTTATGAGGAGAATGAATCTTTTTCTCGAAGGATCAGAAAAAAATCGGTCCGGATCTACTGCGGGAATGATTTGGAAGATCCCAAACTAAAAACAGCGGTATTTGCTAGCAACAACATAATGGAGGCAGTCAATCAATATAGATTGATCCGAAATCTGATTCAAATCCAATATAGCACCTATGGATACATAAGAAATGTATCGAATCGATTCTTTTTAATGAATAGATCCGATCGCAACTTCAAATATGGAATTCAAAGGGATCAAATAGGAAATGATACTCTGAATCATATAACTATAATGAAATATACGATCAACCAACATTTATCGAATTTGAAAAAGAGTCAGAAGAAATGGTTTGATCCTCTTATTTCTCGAACTGAGAGATCCATGAATCGGGATCCTGATGCATATAGATACAAATGGTCCAATGGGAGCAAGAATTTCCAGGAACATTTGGAACATTTCATTTCTGAACAGAAGAATCCTTTTCAAGTAGTGCAAGTAGTGTTCGATCGATTACGTATTAATCAATATTCGATTGATTGGTCCGAGGCTATCGACAAAGAAGATTTGTCTAAGTCACTTCGTTTCTTTTTGTCCAAGTCACTTCTCTTTTTGTCCAAGTCACTTCTCTTTTTGTCCAAGTCACTTCCCTTTTTCTTTGTGAGTATCGGGAATATCCCCATTCATAGGTCCGAGATC